TCAAGTTGGCTCATTTATCTTGTGTTAATCGTTACAGGCCTCTTGAATCTTCTATATTACCTATATTTTTGATTTGTATAGAAATGTTCTTTATTCTTGTTTTCTTTATTATTGATAATTATTAATAGGAATTCTCTTGTTAAGACCCTACGAATCAATTGAAACCTGAGATTCATACTAGAACCACGATGATTCATTAAAACCTTCAAAGTCAAAAAATTCCCTGAGTAAGAATCGTTTGATCATAACTTCTAGAATAGATATAATGACTAAAAAAAAATCAAATAAGGCGTTTACCCCTGTTTACCCCTTTGAGCAAAATAAGCATAAACTAGAGTTTGAAAGAAGAAAAATCTTTCGATTTTTACTAGATAACTTTTTCTTTGTAAAGTGGTCCGGCTACGGGGCTGAATATTAAGTATGAATCATAGTTCGAATACTTAGTGAACTTTTTCATATATTCCGTGCTCCAGATATTAGAATGAATATCCAACGTGGTAAAACCATCTTTACTAAGATGACAGACCCTTTTTCTGTACTCCCCATAGGGCCAATTCTAACAAGTCACACACTCATATTCCGGAAATACAATACAGAAAAAAAGAAATATCACGGTCGAACTACCAAAACAGAAAAACCCGAGACACAAATGCTTCCCTTCACTTTTTTTTCTATTGAAAAACTGAGTCTAATTCATTGAAATTCCGTCCAGTAAAACAGAAGAATTATAAATCTCCAAAATAATAGATAAGAATACCGCAAATAGAGCCATTGCAGCACCCATTAAAGGTGTTGTTCCCCATCCAGGAGCGACTTTACCGTATTCTGAATTCAATGGTTTCAATAAATCTCCTACAACTGTTCGTCTTGGACCAGATCTAGAACTACTCTCAACAGTTTGTGTAGCCATATAAATCGAATTTTGTATTCATTGAGATCTGTTGACTTTGTATACCATTTCGTTGTAAATAAACGATCTTAGCATAGATCTATTGTGATCTTGAAATTTTTTATTTTTTTATATTTTATTTTTTTATAGAATAATGGAAACAGCAATCCTAATCGCCATCTCTATATCTGGGTTACTTGTCAGTTTTACTGGGTACGCCCTATATACTGCCTTTGGGAAACCCTCTCAACAACTAAGAGATCCATTCGAGGAACACGGGGACTAGTTCAAGTAATCAGCCTCCCAATGTCGGGGGGCTGATTACTTCATTTGAAATACTGAAAAATCATTTCATTTCATTTTTTTAGTTGGAACTTTAGGCGGTTCCCGAAAAAAAATAGCGAAAAAAATTATCCCTAAAGTAGATACTAAGAGGAACGTATAAACCAATGCTTCCATAAATTCGATCGTGGTTTACAATTATAGCTTCCATACCTGTTTTGTTTACTTGGGATCATCCCCCGGGTACAAAAAAGAACAAGAGGAAAAGAAAATGCAGCGATTTCAATCAGGATTTCTTCAGTATCTTATATTAAATGACAAACAGAAAATCGAACGAAAAAACAATCAGACTACTTGTCTTCTTGTAGTTGGATCTCCAAGTTTTTGGAATGCTCCAAATTCCACTTGAGCATCCAAATCTGGATCAATACCAGCAAAAACATCTCTGAACAGGGTTCTAGCGCCATGCCAAATGTGTCCGAAGAAGAAGAGCAGAGCAAATGAAGCATGCCCAAAAGTAAACCAACCCCTTGGACTGCTACGAAAAACACCATCGGATTTCAAAGTAGCACGATCTAATTCAAAAATTTCACCCAATTGAGCGCGTCTAGCATATTTCTTCACAGTCGCGGGATCGCTATAACTCACTCCATTGAGTTCGCCCCCATAGAACTCAACGGTTACACCTACCTGTTCGACACTATATTTGGATTCCGCCCTTCTAAAAGGAACATCGGCTCTAACAATTCCGTCTCCGTCTACCAAAACAACTGGAAATGTTTCAAAAAAAGTAGGCATACGACGTACAAAAAGTTCACGCCCTTCTTTATCTTTAAAGATAGGGTGTCCTAACCACCCAACTGCTATTCCATCCCCGTTGTCCATTGAACCCGCTCTGAATAATCCCCCTTTCGCCGGATTATTCCCAATGTAATCATAAAAAACTAATTTTTCAGGAATTTTAGACCAAGCTTCTGATAAACTTTGATTTTCAGCTAGCCCAGCACTAACTCTTCGATAGATTTCTTGCTGGAAGTAGCCCTGATCCCATTGATAACGAGTAGGACCAAATAATTCGATGGGGGTAGTTGCTGAACCATACCACATAGTTCCAGCAACAACAAAAGCTGCGAAAAAGACAGCAGCAATACTACTGGAAAGAACAGTTTCAATATTGCCCATACGCAATCCTTTGTATAAACGTTGCGGCGGACGGACACTAAGATGGAATAAACCTGCTAAAATGCCCAATGTCCCTGCTGCAATATGATGAGAGGCTATTCCTCCCGGAACAAAAGGGTCAAATCCTTCCACACCCCACGCTGGATTTACAGGTTGTATCTTTCCGGTTAGTCCATAAGGGTCGGACACCCATATTCCAGGACCATATAATCCTGTTACATGAAATGCACCAAAACCAAAACAAGCCACTCCTGAAAGAAATAAATGAATTCCAAAAATTTTGGGTAAATCCAAAGAGGGTTTTCCTGTACGTTCATCACAAAAAATTTCTAAATCCCAGTACACCCAATGCCAAATAGCTGCCAAGAAACACAAACCAGAAAAAACGATATGAGCTCCAGCTACACCTTCGTAACTCCAAATACCCGGATTCGTTATAGTCCCTCCTGTAATACTCCAACCACCCCAGGAATTTGTTATTCCTAAACGAGTCATGAAGGGTATAACAAACATACCTTGTCTCCACATTGGATCAAGAACAGGGTCAGAGGGATCAAAAACCGCTAATTCATATAAAGCCATCGAACCGGCCCAACCAGCAACCAGAGCTGTATGCATTATATGAACAGAAAGCAAACGACCGGGATCATTCAATACGACGGTATGAACACGATACCAAGGCAAACCCATGAAAATACCTCTTTCTCAACGAAAAATAGACACTATGTAACTTTATTGCATTGGGAAAAAACTATGCTATAGACCTCTCTCCTTTCAGTAGATTCTTTCGGAGAAAGGATTAATATTTGTTCTATTCTTTTAATAATAATAGAAGAATTCGATTCATAGGAAAAAAGAGAAGCAGATCTATTCTATATCCGATAAGTACCAATACGCAATGGCAATGGGAGTGAATTCTGTTTTCTATGAGAGAGCCTATCTATATTTGTCCATCAGGCAAAAGACCGATTCGTAAAAAATGTCTTTTCATAAGGTCATAAAAAAAAAATAAAGAAAAAAAACTTATGTCTATGTATAAAATAGAATTAATAATTAATAAAGTATGATAATATTCTATTAAGACAATAACCTGATTGTTACGTTTCCACATCAAAGTGAACTAGATCATTTTTTTCTTTCATTTAATGCCTATTGGTGTTCCAAGAGTACCCTTTCGAAATCCTGGAGAAGAAGATCCAGCTTGGGTTGACGTATAGTGCGACTTGTCAGATCTATTGAGCCATATGGGATTTCCCCATTTTCTCCCCCGATCGAGATATCCTCCATGTCGCCAAAAAAAATTATTCAAAAATTATTCAAAAATTGTAGCGCGAAACGCAATAGAGTGGAATTAGATCCATTTTTTTGGGGGTCTTCAGATTAATATTATGAATTCGAACTATTTATGGTTTATTTGGTTGGACCAAAAAAATAAAGTATCCAGGCTCCGTTTAGCAAAAACCCAATTGGTGAAATAGAATATGTCTAAAATAAAATATGTCGATTATATGATAAAAGATTCTATAATATATCTAAATATAACGAAATCTAAATAGGATCAATCTCAAGTTATTAATCAAAATAAGATGATTCAAACCTTGAATATCTGATCGAAGACATGAAAGAAATGAAAAAAAAAAATGGATTCGTAGCAAAACAAAAGACGTGGTATTTGGTTCATTTGTCCTATATGTGCAAATCAAAATCGAGCCTATCTTTACTCGGAGTAGAGCATAAACCTAAAAAATTGAATAAAAAATGAAGAAGCCCAATAAGGAACAAGAAAATGACATCGGCATTTTAATTGGACGTCGATGAAAAAAATATCAATGAGAAATTAGTCCGATAAGCTTAGTAAATGTAAATCTTTTTTTATTATAGGAAAGAGAACCAAAACGAAACTTAAAAAAAATGGAATAAAATAAAGTTCTTTCTTAGAAGTTAGAAAAAGCCTGCTATGAAAACAGAAAGAGGGCCGGGATCTATACATTGATTTTGTTCGCGGAACCGTATGCATCAAAAGATGCCCATACGGCTTATTAAGGGATACTATTTTTTCCTAATCAACCGACTTTATCGCGAAAGATTACTTTTTTTGGGCCAAGAAGTTACTAGCGATATCTCGAATCAACTTATTGGTCTTATGATATATCTCAGTATGGAGAATGATACCAAGGATCTGTATTTGTTTATAAACTCTCCTGGCGGATGGGTAATCCCCGGAATAGCTATTTATGATACTATGCAGTTTGTGCACCCAGATATACAGACAATATGCATGGGATTGGCCGCTTCAATGGGATCTTTTATACTAGTCGGAGGAGAAATTACCAAACGTTTAGCATTCCCTCACGCTTGGCGCCAATGAGTTTTTTATTTGCGAAACAAAAAAAGACTATGCCTTCGCCATATGAAATTTGAATTAGTAAGTAATAATAGCATGGCACTTCGAATTCGATATGCATTTTTTTTTTCAAAATTTTAAATTATTTATCGAAAGAGTAGTATGAAATAAGGGTATAATTTTTTTCTTCCCCAGCGCGGGCCCATTTCAGCGTCACAAACTCACCGGAAGACTATTCTTAATATGTATGTTATGAAAAAGTACAAAAAAAACTTTGGGATTGCTGAATCAAAGACACACTAAATATATATATAAATATTTAAAGTATATAAAGCAACGGGGCCATCATAGTATTTTTTTTTAACTCAACTCCCCTCCAAAAAAAGAAGGGTGGTAATTGGAGCATTTCTTGACCTGGGTCTAATAGATCTTATATTTTCTCTTTCTTCGATGAAAGAAAGGTAAAGGGGAAAAAATTCCTTTGTAGAGCCGTATGCAACACACAAAAGATGCCCGTACGGTTGTTCCATTTTCTCTCTTTTTTTTTTTTAGTATTATTCTTTTTCTTATTATTTTTTATCTGGTCTCTTCACCTCATCATGTGAGATAGGAGATAGAAGAACCTTTTAATATGTTATAGCATCAGGGTAATGATGCATCAACCTGCTAGTTCTTTTTATGAAGCACAGACGGGAGAATTTATCTTGGAAGCGGAAGAATTACTGAAACTTCGCGAAACTATCACAAGGGTTTATGTACAAAGAACGGGCAAGCCTTTCTGGGTTGTATCCGAAGACATGGAAAGAGATGTTTTTATGTCAGCAAGAGAAGCCGAAGCTTATGGAATTGTTGATCATGTAGCATTTCAATAAAAAAAATAGCAGTGATTTCACGCAAATGCACAATACGATATACAAACAATACAGAATATTCTATTCTATGTACAATAATATAACTATTAGAATTTAGAATATATTATTCTATTTAGATATTTCTATTTAAAATATATTAGAATATATTTCTATATTGAAAATTGAAAATATATTGAATATAAAAGAATATAAAAAAAATATATATTTCAATATTTCTATTTCATTTTTTTTTTATTATTATTTTATAAATTAACTAATTTATTTAATTGAATTTATTCAATTAAATTATTTTATATTTATTATTATTATTTAATTATTTACTTAATTACATTATTACATTTTATTACATTTTGAATTCATTATATTAATTCTATTTTATATTCATTTTTTATTTGAATTGATTCTTATTTCATTTTTTTATTTAGGATTTCATTGAATATCCTATTCAATATTCTATTCAATTTTGAATAGAATATTGAATCGAAAAAATTAGAAGTAATTCAGAATCATCCGGTTAGGATCAATCTAAACCAGCCTATTATGTATATTATGTATATGATTCAACATGCCAACTATAAAACAACTTATTAGAAATACAAGACAGTCAATCAGAAATGTCACGAAATCCCCCGCTCTGCGGGGCTGTCCTCAGCGCCGAGGAACATGTACTAGGGTGTATGCGCGACTCGATTAACTGAGCAAAAAAAAGGAAGAATTTTTTAGTATCAATGATTAGTACCTGTCACTAAAATAGAACGGAGGAACTACCTTCTACCATATCAGTGTATAAAACCTATGGTTTCTGTTGGTGCAAATTCAATCATCTCAAAAAAAAAATCCTCCATTGATAAAAAAAGGTTATCCATTAAGCGGAGGAAATCCTAGTTTATTTAAACTAAAAAAAAAAACAGAAAAATTTTTCTTTTACTCTTGCAAGAACGGACTCAGAGGTGCAAGAACGGACTAACAGGGTCAGTTACCCAACTAATCTGCAAAATGAAATACCGTTACTGTCTGTATAAAATAGATCTTCTTGTGAAAGACTTATTACTGAAAAATTCATAGGTAGAGCCCAAGAGTGTGAACTATACAAGTTACCAATAGTATTGATTTATTGAAGGAAGGAGCTCCGGTGTATAGAGGGGGCCTCACCGTTTAAGAAGGAACCATAGAAACGATGGAACCCACTTTTTAGTTATCCATTTCTATTTCTGTATTTTAGTTAGTATACTATACTTTTTTGATACCAACTATCAATACAATTTCTTATTTCAAGGTAAAATTTCCTAGAAAAAAATCGTGGTAGGGGAGGTTAGATTAGCAAAAGCCATTGGAATTTTTATTTTATACATTGGAAGAATTCGTTTTGTTATTACTCAATGAAAAAAAATAACTTAACGAAAGAATTAGTTATTTATAAAAGTTTGATTTATTCAATGACAAGAATTAAACGCGGATATATAGCTCGGGGGCGTAGAACAAAAATTCGTTTATTTGCATCAAGCTTTCGAGGGGCTCATTCCCGACTTACTCGAACCATTACTCAACAGAGAATAAGAGCTTTGGTTTCGGCTCATCAAGATAGAGGTAGGAGAAAAAGGGATTTTCGCCGTTTGTGGATTACTCGAATAAATGCAGGAATTCGCGGAAATAGCCTATTCGATAGTTATAACGGATTCATACACAATCTGTACAAGAAGCAGTTACTTCTTAATCGTAAAATACTTGCACAAATAGCCATATTAAATCGAAGTTGTCTTTATATGATTTCGAACGAGGTCATAAATACAAAATAAACTAAAGAAAATCTACTAAAATGGTTTAAATAGAGTTCTCTGGAGAATGAACTAGGGGAAGGTAGAGTAGAAATTAGTATGAGAAAATTGAAAGTCTTCAAATCGCTAAAAAAAAACAAAAGATTTCTTTTATTTTTATTTTTATTACGACACAGGACAGGCGCAACAATAAAATTAAAATTTTTATTCTCGGATTTTTCGAACAAAACATTAATTCATCCTTGAATTTCCTCCGAATTGCAATTTTGATTCAATTGAAAAAAAAAACTATTGATTTTTGGTTCTAAGACCAGCAGTTCTAGCGGTCGACTCACTTCTTTCAAATTGTTTCTCATTATTAAGAAAAGGTAACAAAGATAAAATACGAGCTTGTTTTATAGCAATAGTAATTAATCGTTGTTGTTTTAAGGTCAATCTATTCACTCGCCTAGATAATATTTTTCCTTGTTCACTAATAAATCGACTAATTAAACTCATGTTTCTATAATCAATTCGATCCCCCGATTGAATCGGGGGCAAACGCCTACGAAAAGATCGCTTGGATTTAGGAAAGAATCGTTTGGGTTTATCCATAATTTGTTTATTCCTTATCTCGAAAATCCTATTTCGAGCGGATCCAATTTTTATCTATATAAAATTGGTTTGTTTCTTTTTATTTGTTTAAATATTTTTATTTGTTTAAATATATGTAATAAATAAATCTATATATTTATTTAATGTCATTTTTTCATGCTTCTTGGAAAGTTAACATACAAGGACTCCATTTGATCTATTTCTTTATTTCTCCGTGAATTGTATGTTTGTAACAATAGGGACAGAATTTCCTCAATTCTAATCGACTAGGCGTATTGTGTCGATTCTTTTGAGTAATATATCGGGAAATGCCTGTTAATTCCTTATTAACATCTTTTCGAACACAACTGTTACATTCCAAAATAATAGTTACTCGAACATCTTTACCCTTGGCCATGAACCTCCTTTGGATTTTTGATTCACCCCAATCTTCTATGTTATGATCCAAAGTGAAGAAGAAAGGAAAAAAAAGTAAAAGTTGTTAACTCAAAATAAAATTCTGAAATATTTCGTAGCACTCAATATATCAATTCAATATATCAATACTCAATATATCAATTCAATATATCAATATAGTAATCAAAAAATAAGATAGTAATAAGTACTCTGATGATTTTTTCTAACTATCTAACTATATTGAAAATTGCAAATCATTGTACAATATTTTTTTTTAAGTATCTTATATAATAATTATATAATATATCTTATATAATAATTATATAATAAATAATAAATATACGATACTCTTACTCTTACCCTAGCCGCATTTTTGTTTTTACCCATTAGTAATGAAAAAGAAATTGGATCCTAAACTCAGAAGGTTGAATCCTTTTTTTCTTCTTTCTCTCCCCCCTTTAGAATGAAAAAGAAGAAAAAAAAAAAAGAGAAAAAGGGGGGAGGAATTCGTCACAGATATTGAATTCTATCTCTCAATTTCTTCGCCCCCTCGCATATCCATAACTAGAATGAAAAAAAGGGAAATGTCAATGCATCCGGAAATAGGCGATTAATCTCTATTAATAAACCTGCTAAAGAACCAAACCACAGAGTACTTAGTACAGGTGCTACAGAAAGATATGTTTTTAGATCCCGCATTTCAAATCCTCCTTCTTTCTTTTTTTTTATTTTATTTATTGTATTATGGTAATACATATATAATCCAATGTATATGGAATTCAGAACTACTATTCAGAACTACTTGTGTACACGAAATCCCTAATCCCTAATTGAAATTCGAATTTCAAATTGAAATGTACAACGGTTCGATAGATGAAATTTTCCCCTTTCTTAAAACTAAAAATAAAACAGACGATAACGGAGAATCAACTTGAAAGAATTTTCGCGAAAAATATCCCTTTCTTCTTGATTTTGGTCTCATATCATATAACAAACATATAATAAAGAAGAAAGGGACAAGAGACATTTTTTATATCAATAGAGAAAAAAGGATGTGGAATGGAAAAGAAGACAGGAATTCTCTACAATGACACTGTAGACCGATTGCAAGGGATGTAGCGCAGCTTGGTAGCGCGTTTGTTTTGGGTACAAAATGTCACGGGTTCAAATCCTGTCATCCCTACCTATTACTTCTCCTTTGAGCAGTAACGAGGGATCATTTTTAGATCGATTAGATAAAATGGGACATACATAATTTTTTATTTTATACTCTTCTACATGACAGTGGAAGCACCCAAAATAGATGAGGGTTCCAAAAATCCTAGTCTTTCTTTTTATTTTCTAGTTTTATTTAGTGTGATAATAAAACGCTCTTAGTTCAGTTCGGTAGAACGTGGGTCTCCAAAACCCAATGTCGTAGGTTCAAATCCTACAGAGCGTGATTCATTATTGTTTAATGCTTATTAGGGTAATTTGAACTCAAATAATAGAAGAGCAATCTGAATTTGACCTCCTGAGAATTCCAGAAAGAAGGAAGTCAGTCAAAAAAAAAAGAAATATTAATGAATCAAAGGTCCAACTGATCACCACGTCTATATTGTAAATATGCAGTTACAAATAATCCAGCCAAAGTAATAGGAATTAAACCTAAGACGATTCCAAATAG